CTTCTTATGAATTCACATTTCTTCTCATTAATTCAAAATATTAATTATGTGAATAAACCTATTCTGAAATCTAATAAACATGGAATGATTGAAAATGAAAGTCAAAGTTTGATAAGATTACTCTTTGCTCTAAACTAGAAAATCGATTGGATCGAATTCAAAACTTTCAATTGGTACTTTTGTTTCTCTGCTCTTTGTAGTTTGCAAAAATGGAAACTTAGGAAAGTGCTTTTTTATAAACATATGTCAAAAGGACACTATTTCATTTAGCTCCTTCATGCCTACGATAACTAGTTATTTCGGGTTTCTACTAGCGGCTTTAACTATAACCTCAGCTTTATATATCGGGCTGAGCAAAATACGCCTTATTTGAAATTCATATGTGAACTGCCCAAAATTCAGAAAAAGCAATCTTTCGGCTAACTTCTATCAACTCTAGAATTACTTACCCTATCTATTGCCAGTTCTTAGTCATTGAGATTGATGGTAATTCAGATTACTATTTAAGTATAGATATTACCTCTTTTTTCTCCTTTCAAACAAATTGAAATGATTGAAGTTTTTCTATTTGGAATCGTGTTAGGCCTAATTCCTATTACTGTGGCTGGATTATTTGTAACTGCATATTTACAATACAGGCGTGGCGATCAGTTGGACCTTTGATTAATTAACATCACGTTTTTTGATTGACCTCCTCCTTTCTTTAATATCCGGGAGGTCAAATTCAGATTCCTGTTCAAATTAGTGAAACTATTTGAAGCTAAGAAGAATGGAACCGCGCTCTGTAGGAGTTGAACCTACGACATCGGGTTTTGGAGACCCACGTTCTACCAAACTGAACTAAGAGCGCCTTTCTTAGCAAAAAAGATAAGACTGGAAACAAAAGGATTGGATCCTTAGGGATGACAGGATTTGAACCTGTGACATTTTGTACCCAAAACAAACGCGCTACCAAGCTGCGCTACATCCCTCCAATTAGCTTACAGTGTCATTGTAGAAAATTCTTGTCTTGTTTTCCACAGCATTTTTTCTTCTATCTATTCTATCTATACAATTGCTCTGTCTAGTTCGTCTTTTTAGTCTGATTTAACATAGAATATATATTAATTAAATAAAATAGAATATTCATAAAATACTTCTATCCAGATGAAAGAGGGAACGGAACCCGTCCAAAAATTCACTGAGTATTTTGAGGAAATGCTCGCGAAGAAAAGAACGTTTTTCTATTATGTTTTAAGAAAAAGATTTCCTCTAGTATTGTACATTTCAATTTGAATTCGTTCCGTCTACTATTATATTACAATTATAAGTGGTCCTGCACTACATACGCATTTGATCATATATGTATTATTATTATGTGACGAAGGGGGTTTTTCAATGCGAGATCTAAAAACATATCTTTCCGTGGCACCGGTACTAAGTACTCTATGGTTCGGGTCTTTAGCAGGTCTATTGATAGAGATTAATCGTTTTTTCCCGGATGCATTGACCTTCCCCTTTTTTTCATTCTAGTTATTGTTCATTCTACTGATTGACGTGGGAACGAATAAAGCAGATTCGAGATATAATGAAATATCTCTTACTAATCAGTCCTTCCCCCTCTATTTCTCTTTTCTCTTTTTTCTAATTTTTAGCAAAAGTGAGGAAAGAGAAAGAATCAAAGTGGATTCAACGCCTGTGGGACTCGGATTCAAATTGAAATTCTATTATAATCTAATAAGAGCTAAATGGAAGTAGAATCTAAAATGTGGGTCTATGGAAGAGTATTATACACGATACTTGCTGTATCTACTGTAATTTGAAAGACTGTGATTTGTAATAGCGTTTATATTTTAAGATATTGATTGCAGCAAAATTTTTCATAATTTGATTTCAAGTTAGTAACTTCTATTTTTTTCTTTTTTCTTCTTCCTTTCGTGTCGAAAGAAGAAGAGTTGAGTAAATTCAAAATTCAAGGGAGGTTCATGGCCAAGGATAAGGATATCCGAATAACCGTTATTTTGGAATGTACTACTTGTGTTCGAAAGGGGGCTAATAAGGTATCAACAGGCATTTCCCGATATATTACTAAAAAGAACCGACACAATACGCCTAATCGATTGGAATTGAGAAAATTCTGTCGGTATTGTTACAAACATACGATTCACGGGGAGGTATAGCTCGAAATGAGCACTTGCATCCTTCCGAGGAGGGGTAAAAATAATAATCTAATTAGATCATTATAAGATAATTTAAATAGAAAAAAATCCTATTTATTTTTAAGGAATAAACTAAATAAACCATGGATAAATCCAAGCCACCTTTTCGTAAATCCAAGCAGCGACCTTTTCATAAATCCAAGCAATCTTTTCGTAGGCGTTTGCCCCCGATTCAACCGGGGGATCGAATTGATTATCGAAACATAAGTTTACTTAGTCGATTTATTAGTGACCAAGGAAAAATCTTATCTAGACGAAGAAATAAAGTGACCTTGAAACAACAACGATTAATTACTATTGCTATAAAACAAGCTCGTATTTTATCTTTGTTACCTTTTATTAATACTCCCACAGGAGTGAAAATAAAGAAGTTGACGGCGAGAGCAAGAAATAAAGTTAAGTCAGATGGAAAGAAATAAAAGTCGACCGTGAGAGACGACAATAAATAAAAGGCGAGCGTGAGAGACAAAAAAATAAGCTTACTCTTTCTTCACTTGAATCAAAATTCACACCCGAACTCAAACGCAGATTGAGCCTTTGCTCGAAAAATCCGCTAATTCGGATTTGATTCTCTTGTCGTAAGCCAAAAACAAATCAAAAATCGGGTAAGAAGGCAAACTTCAAAATTTTTATTCAATGTGTTGATTCATATTTCTTTTGATTACTTTATTTTATACTATTTTATTCATTTTGACTATACTTTCCCGGAGTGCATTCTCCGGGTAACTCCATTTAAATTACTCCGGCAGATTCTTTCCACTTTACTTCTGATTTAAGGATCTAATTTGAAATCAGATAAATCAAATTTTTATTAGCTATAGCTATTTGCGAAAGTATTTTACGATTAAGAAGCAACTGTCTCTTATATAAATCGTGAATTAATCGACTATAACTATAGGATACCCATCCTTCACGAATTACTGAATTTATTCGAGTGATCCACAAACAACGAAAATCTCTCTTTTGTCTATCCCTATCCCGATCAGACGAAGCCAAAGCTTTTATTTCTTGTTGAGTAATAAGCTTTGAAAGACTTACCCCAGAGCTTGATCCAACTAAACTCGTTTTTCTTCTACGTCTCCGAGCTATATATCCCCGGCTAATTCTGGTCATTGAATATGCATAAATCAAACTTGGTCGAATAACTAAATTGATTTCCTTTCTTTCAATTATTCTTTTTCCTCTTCATAGTCTATTAAGAACAAAACGGGTTTCCAATGGACAAAGTCAAAATTCCAACGGCTTTAGCTACTATAAGTTTCTCGACCACGATTTTTTCTTTTTTTCTAGACATTTCACCTCGAAATAAGAAATTGTATTCTACTGGGTATTCAACTAAGAAATAGAAATTCAAAAGAAAGAGTGGATTCGATCCTTTCTATGGGTACTTCTTAAACGCTAAGGTCTTCTCTATACACCGCAGACTTTCACTTTATCTATAGAAATCTATAGAAAAGAAATAGATAGAAAGTTCTCCCGGGAATCGAGTGATTCCGTTGTTATTCGAACTTTCTTTTTGATTCTAAATTTGAAAGTATTTATTTCTTAAAGTCTTGAGAGAGACTCTCCAGCTGCAGGTCTTCTAAATCACTCCATGAAATTCATTTTTCAAAACCATCCTCAGAAAAAATAGAATGAAGCCTTTGGAAAGAGCCGAAAATGATTCGGTCATTTAGACGAACAAACGATTCAAATTCGTAAGAACTCAACGGGATTCTCAGGCCCATTGAGTTCTTACGCTTTCATGTCGACAACGATAAGTATGAGATGAGATCCTTCTGAGTAGGCTATCAGAGATCCATATAGGTTAGAAACTGCAGCAACTCCGCATAAAAGGTTCGACGGAAACTCAAGGCAAAAAACTTCTCCAGCTCTTGGGGAGTTTTGAAGCAAGGTAAATCGATCAAATTTCTTTTCAGCTCATTGGATGTTTGCACCCAACGGCTGTTGCAAAACAAACATTCCTCGTAGCCCAAACTCGGGTAAGCATAATATTTTTGAGTTTCAAGACGATTCTCGGGCCCACTCCCCTAAGGAAAGACTCAAAAACCGGCTTCAATTTCTCGTCTTATCCAGAAATTTCCTCATCGATTGCAGTCATTTCCCCCATTAGCTCCTGGAACAATCCGGGAAAGGTAGATACATCGCCAGACGTAATTTCCACGCATTGACGTCTCACTGTTAAAATGGTTCTCTTTTTAGTGCGAACTTGAGCTTATCCTCCGGTTGACTGTAGATCAGCAAGAATACATATGGCTTCATCTTGTGGACCAGCTCGATAGCGTCTCGCTGCAGATCTACGGCATCGTCAAGCTCCGTGAGGCAGCATCTATAAGGATCCACTCTAAGTTCCCCCGGATTCCATAAAAAACACGACTTTTTCGCGACGAACTCAAGATCCTAATGAATGAGCACCTTACACTGTTCATAGGCTTATGGGATATCCTCTGGCTTCAATTCTCCTTTTTCAGCTAATTTCAGTTCCAACACCCATATTAACAGCCGTTTTTGATAGGCCTTGTAGTCCTCAGAATCAAACTCCTCGAATGCCTTTCTTTGATTCGGCATATAATTCCCTCCCTATATTAGGACTTCATTTCTAAAACTGAACTAACATAAAAAAAATACGACTATATTCACTTTGATGTGGAAACGTAAGAAGGGTTTTCTAGTTTTTCTAAGATTGTCCTTTCTCAAAAATTCATAAAGAAAGACAGAATGAATAAGGTCAAATTATTCAAAATAGGCCCTTGTAATGATGAACCAGTACGGACACACTTGCTCATAGAAAAGGCCTCAACCTTCCCATTGCGTATTCTTACTTATTGAGTATAGAATAAATCTGCTTATCCTTTTTCCTACCAACGGAATTGTTCCATTCTTCCCAATAGAAGAAAACAAAGATGAATAGTAACCCTTGCTCTGAACGAATCCCCGAAGGGAGGGGGACATAACATAGTCAGAGTCTAGTCTTTTCCAATGCAATAAAGTTGCGTAGTGTCTTTTTTCTTTGAGAAAGGGGTCTTTTCATGGGTTTGCCTTGGTATCGTGTTCATACTATCGTATTGAATGATCCCGGCCGGTTGCTTGCTGTTCATATAATGCATACAGCTCTGGTTGCTGGTTGGGCCGGTTCGATGGCTCTATATGAATTAGCAGTTTTTGATCCTTCTGACCCCGTTCTTGATCCAATGTGGAGACAGGGTATGTTCGTTATACCCTTCATGACTCGTTTAGGAATAATCAATTCATGGGGTGGTTGGGGTATCACAGGAGGGACGATAACATATCCGGGTCTTTGGAGTTACGAAGGTGTGGCCGGAGCGCATATTGTGTTTTCTGGCTTGTGCTTTTTAGCAGCTATCTGGCATTGGGTGTATTGGGATCTCGAAATATTTACTGATGAACGGACAGGAAAACCTTCTTTGGATTTGCCCAAGATTTTTGGAATCCATTTATTTCTGGCGGGGGTGGCTTGCTTTGGTTTTGGTGCATTTCATGTAACAGGCTTGTATGGTCCTGGAATATGGGTGTCCGATCCTTATGGACTAACTGGAAAAGTAGAATATGTAAATCCAGCCTGGGGCGTGGAAGGTTTTGATCCTTTTGTTCCGGGAGGAATAGCCTCTCATCATATTGCGGCTGGAACATTGGGTATATTAGCAGGCCTATTCCATCTTAGTGTCCGACCACCCCAACGCCTATACAAAGGATTGCGTATGGGCAATATTGAAACTGTGCTTTCCAGTAGTATCGCGGCTGTCTTTTTTGCAGCTTTTGTTGTTGCCGGAACTATGTGGTATGGTTCAGCAACTACCCCCATTGAATTATTTGGCCCTACTCGTTATCAATGGGATCAAGGGTACTTCCAGCAAGAGATATATCGAAGAGTTAGTACTGGCTTAGCCGAAAATCAAAGTTTATCCGAAGCTTGGTCTAAAATTCCGGAAAAATTAGCCTTTTATGATTACATCGGCAATAATCCGGCAAAAGGGGGATTATTCAGGGCGGGTTCAATGGATAACGGGGATGGAATAGCGGTTGGATGGTTAGGACATCCTATCTTTAGAGATAAAGAAGGGCGTGAACTTTTTGTACGTCGGATGCCCACTTTTTTTGAAACATTTCCGGTCGTTTTGGTAGATGGAGCAGGGATTGTTCGAGCCGACGTTCCTTTTCGAAGGGCAGAATCGAAGTATAGTGTTGAACAAGTAGGTGTAACTGTTGAGTTCTACGGTGGCGAACTCAATGGAGTCAGTTATAATGATCCCGCGACTGTTAAAAAATATGCTAGACGCGCGCAATTGGGTGAAATTTTTGAATTAGATCGTGCGACTTTGAAATCTGACGGTGTTTTTCGTAGTAGTCCAAGGGGTTGGTTTACTTTTGGACATGCTTCATTTGCTTTGCTCTTCTTCTTCGGACATATTTGGCACGGTGCTAGAACCCTCTTCAGAGATGTTTTTGCTGGTATTGACCCAGATTTGGATGCTCAAGTCGAATTTGGAGCATTCCAAAAACTTGGAGATCCAACTACACGAAGACAAGTAGTCTGATACAACATTGTTTTCATGTCTTTCGAATCCATTTTGTGTGTGTTTTTTTTTCTGATTTGTTATTCAGTTTAATATTCGTATAAGGGACCAGAGAAATATTGATTTTACCCGCCGTTTTTTATATCTTCTTCTTTCGGAGATGGGCCCCCTCCCCCCCCAAAAAAAATAGGGAAATAGGTATGGAAGCTATAATTATAAATCACAATCGAATCTATGGAAGCATTGGTTTATACATTTCTGTTAGTGTCAACTCTAGGAATCATTTTTTTCGCTATCTTTTTTAGAGAGCCGCCAAAAGTTCCAACTAAAAAATGAACTGATTTTTCATTATCTCAATTGCAATTGAAGTAATAGGCCTCCCAATAGTGGGAGGTACATTACTTCAACTAGTCCCCATGTTCCTCAAAGGGATCCCTTAGTTGTTGAGAAGGTTGCCCAAAAGCGGTATATAAGGCGTACCCAGTAAAACTTATAAGTAAACCAGATAGAAAGACAGCGACTAGGGTTGCTGTTTCCATTATTCTAAAATTTCAAGACCACACTGGCTCTAGGATAAGATAGTTTATTTACAACGGAAGGGTATCCAAAGTCAACAGATCTCAATGAATACGATGGCTCTAGGATAAGATCATTTATTTACAACGGAAGGGTATCCAAAGTCAACAGATCTCAATGAATCCGATGGATCTAGGATAAGATCATTTATTTACAACGTAAGGGTATACAAAGTCAACAGATCTCAATGA